TATCTAGGAAATAGTTACTTCCAAGTGAATCTTCCCTAGATACCTAAAATCTATTTTATTATGATCCATTTCGCGAAAATCAAGATTGTGCTAAAGATGCAAAATTGTTTTCTTTTTATTCTAACTCGAAAAAGAAAAAGAGGAAAAAATTGTAATGGATTTAAAGCGAGAACTTGTTCTTAGGTAAATCAATTGGGAGATGCTTCTCTAGAGTGGCCCATATAAGTTTTCCATCTTCCATACGAAAGCTGTCAATTCTCATAAGATCTTCTTCAGTCTTACTCAAAAGGTCCAATAGTGTATGTATATTGGCCCTTTTGAGACAATTATACGTTCTAGAAGGCAATTCTAATTGATCAATAAAAATACAATTCAATGGAATTCCTTTTTTGTTTTTCTTTAGATTAGTGAATCTTTTTTGAAAGGCTAAAAGGGGTGGAGTAAACCTGGTTTGATTTTCTTCGAAACTAGCGCCTTCTTCCTCTGCGTGTAGAAAAGGGAGAAATAAATCAATCAAATTACGAGAAGCTTCATAAAGCGCTTCTTTAGGGGTTAAACTTCCATTCGTCCATATTTCGAGAAAAAGTATCTCGTGTTTTTCATTTCCATTCCCACAAGAAAAAATACTATAATTCACATTTCGAACAGGCATGGATACAGCATCTATAGGATAACTTCCATCTTGAGAGTTCTTTCTGAGTTCCGTATGATATCCGCGATCTCTCTTGATCTGTAACTCAATACAGAAATCAATGGGGTCTCTCAAGTTAGCTATAGGTTGTGTCGTATCAACGATTTCTACGGAAGGCGGTAAGATTATATCTTGAGCGGTTATGTATCTAGGACCTTTGATGCAAATTGATGCGTCTCTAACTCCATAAAGATTACTTCTCAATACAATTTCTTTCAAATTGAGTAAAATTTCTTGTATGGATTCTTCAATACCTACTATTGTAGAATATTCGTGTGGCACGTTCCAAAATTTTGCGCGTGTGATACATGTTCCTTCTATTTCTCCAAGTAAAGCTCTTCGCAAGGCAATACCGACAGTATCCGCTTGACCTTTTCTAAGTGGGGACAGAATGAAACGACCATAATAAAGACGCTTACTATCTACTCTTGATTCAACACACTTCCACTTTAGTGTTTGGGTGGATCCTGTTACCTCCTCTCGAACCATAATAGACTAGTATTTATTTGATCATTGAATCGTTTATTTCTCTTGAAAGCGGTTTAATTCTTTTACAAACGTCTTTTTTTAGGAGGTCGACATCCATTATGCGGCATAGGTGTTACATCGCGTATACAACTTAACCGTACACCACTTTTAGCAATGGCTCGTAATGCGGCATCTCTTCCGCTACCAGCCCCTTTTACCATAACTTCTGCTCGTTGCAAACCCACTGTACGAATAGCATCTACTGCTGTTCTTTGACCGGCATAGGGTGATGCTTTTCTTGAGCTTTTGAATCCACAAGTACCTGCGGAGGACCAGAAAACCACCCGACCTTGCGGGTCTGTAACAGTTATAATGGTATTGTTGAAACTGGCTTGAACATGAATAACCCCTTTTGTTATTCTACGTGCACTCTTCCGTAAACTAAAACGGGCATTCCTACGCAAACCAATACGCACTTTCTTACGTGAACCTATTTTTGGTATAGCTTTTGTCATATTTTATTATCTCATAAATATGAGTTAGAAATAACAAAAAGAAAAAAAGATACAAAGATATCCGCTTCAGGGTTAAATATATCCTTTACTTTCATTTTTGGATTCGGAATTTGGACATTTCTGTGGGTACTTTTTTTTTTTTACTTTTTAGAAAGGAAAGCTCCTTTTTCGAAAGATTACCCCTGTCTTTGTTTATGCTTCGGATTGGAACAAATGACTCTAATTCGCCCACGCCTACGAATCAGTCGACACTTTGTACAAATTTTACGAACGGAAGCTCTTATTTTCATATTTAGGTATTCCTTTCTTAAACGATGAATCTACTCTTTGGGAAAAAATAAGCCTCTTGACTTAAATTTCGAAATTTGGAATTTATTTTCTTAGAAAAAACTAATCCTTTGAATCTTTGGTATCCTTCAAATCTTCAGTATCTTTCGAGTCTTCGGTACGCTTCGAATCCTTATGGGGAAGTCTATAAATTATACGCCCCTTGCTTGAATCATAACGACTTACTTCAATTTTGACCCTATCCCCCATCAGTATTCGTATAGAACTGGACCGGATTTTTCCTGAAATATAGCCCAGGATGATGGTGTCATTCTCTAAGCGAACTCGGAACATTCCGTTGGGTAGGGCTTCCGTAACTAAACCTTCGAAAGTAACTTTTGCTTCTCTCGGGTTTTTTTTTTCTCTCCTATTTTTTTTTTCTGTCATATTTTTTTCTCCTATTTTTCTATTTGGATTTTCAAAATAGGAAGTTCGAGATAGAATTCGGGTACTATAGGCGAGGTCTTTACCATATATAACATAAGATTTCTCCCCCAATTCTGTTTAGTCGAGCTTCTCGATCTGTCATTATACCTTGAGAAGTAGAAAGAATAGCAATTCCCATTCCGCCCAAAACTTTAGGAATTCCTTGATAGTTAGCATAAATTCGTAAGCCTGGTCGGCTGATACGCTTTAAAAAGGTTCTAGTTCTATATATTCCCTTTCTATTCTTTCTCTTTTGATGTCGCAAAGTTGAAACCAAGAAATATCTGCTACTTTCTTGATGTTTCCGAACACTTTCAATAAAACCCTCTCGTAGAAGTATTTTAACAATGTTTTCGGTAATATTTGTAGATACTACTCGAACAGTTCCTTTTTTACTCATGTCTGCGTTTCTTATAGAGGTTAGTAAATCAGCAATAGTGTCCTTGCCCATAAGACTCTAATTCTAGGTTCCTCCTAATTTTGAGATAATCGACATGTTTTCCTTTTTCTTTTCATTTTGGATTTTAAAGCATATACGTAAAACACAATCTACTAATTTTTTCTTTGATCTATATCTCGTCTACTAGTATTTATAATACTTCAGGAGCTAATGAAACTATTTTAGTAAAATTCAATTCTCTCAGTTCCTCGGCAATCGCGCCAAAAACTCGAGTTCCTTTTGGATTTCCTTTTTGATCAATGATAACTGCTGCATTGTCATCATAGCGTATTATTATACCGTCTTCACATTTGAATTCTTTACATGTACGTACAATTACAGCTCGAATTACTTCGGATCTTTCTAGAGGCATTTGGGGCACTGCGTCTTTGATTACAGCAACAATAATATCACCAATACGAGCATATCGCTGATTACCAGCAGCTCCTATGACTCGAATACACATCAATTTTCGAGCTCCACTGTTATCCGCTACATTTAAAAGGGTCTGAGGTTGAATCATATTATTTGGATTTCAATTTGTTATTTCACTGCAAAGGAATGGAAGAAATATTGTCTTTACGGAAGGAAAAAACTGGTGTTTTTTATCTTCAATACTCCTTTTTGGGGTTCTATATCTCTAATCTAAGAAATTGGCTTCGTATGGGCATTTTACTGGCAGCTATGGAGATAGCTGCTCTAGCTACAGTTTCAGATACTCCGCTCATTTCATAAAGTATTCGACCTGGTTTAACAACGGCTACCCAATATTCGGGGGATCCCTTTCCTGAGCCCATACGTGTTTCTGTGGGTCTTAGTGTAACCGGTTTGTCGGGAAATATACGTACCCATAGTTTTCCACCACGACGTGCATATCGTGTCATTGCTCTTCGTCCTGCTTCTATCTGTCTCGCTGTAATCCAAGCGGGTTCAAGTACTTGAAGAGCATATCTACCAAAACAAATACGATTGCCTCGGCAGGATTTTCCCTTCATTCTTCCTCTATGTTGTTTACGAAATCTAGTTCTTTTGGGGTTATAGTCGATGGTTCTTTTTTAGTTCCATCTCTACTGCAAAACTGGACATGAGAGTTTCTTCTCATCCAGCTCCTCGCGAATGAAATGAGAAAGCGTGCAAATTTTTCGAATTTCATAATATTCCAAAATATTACGGATAGATACACATCAATATATAATAGAATAGGTTTTTTTTGAATTTCTTAAAATAGAAAAATATATAGTAAAGAAAGAAGATCTGGAATATATTCAAATTCGATATTTTTAGATAATGTAATCTCTTTTTTTTATAAGTAATATTAATATCCTTATTTTTAGCCCTATGGGATCATAGTAAACTATTCTAATCCAATAAAGATTTCGCGGGCGAATATTTACTCTTTCTTGTCTTATTTGTTAATTTATAACCTTACCAAATAAAGCAATTTTTTTGGTTTGTTCCGCCATCCCACCCAATGAAGTATTAGGATTCTTTTCAATAAAATCAATCCTATGCAGTCATAGGTTTTGTCGTTCCCACAGCTTCTCCTTTAATGGTTAGGTTTGAATCCTGCAATGGAGCTTCTAAACTTTCCGAGTTCATTTTCTCAGTTTTATTAACCCGGGCTGCTCTTTATTATTGCTTTAAATTTTTATTTATTGTTTCACAAAATTACGATTTTGAATTCTCTCTTATTTTTCTTATTTTATTATATTGATGCTTTATCACATTGCCTTTTATGATGTAATTCATAGACCATACACATTGGAATCTTATATCTTTCTTTCTTATTCTTCTTCCTTCTATCTATCATCCCTCCTTTTATCCACATCCCTTTAGTTTTCTTTCACAACCTAGAATCTGGTTTCTTTTTTAGACAAAAAAATGCAGTTGCTACAACTATATGATAGATCTACTCATTTATGATAGATGTATTTATTCACATAGTGACTGTTTCTTAGTTAGGATCTCGACAATACGAAGCAATAGGTTGGTTATTAGTTAATTTTCTATAATTACTAAGTTTTTTTTTTTTTTAGTAGGGTTCGGTCAATTTTTTTTTTTCATTTCTATTTTGGACCCTAAAGAAAAAACTAACGAGTCACACACTAAGCATAGCAATTATATTAAATTCAAAGATTTATCAATTTTCATTAAATCTTATAGAAAGAGGTATAATTTCTTCTTTTTTGGGGATTTTTGTTTTTGGAAAAATAAGACTTTTGTCTTTTTTATTCTATCGCTGGCCAGAATGAGAAGACAAGGTTAGGTTAGTTATTCTTCTTCTACGAATATCCAAATTTTTACACCTAATACTCCATAGATAGTTCGAATTGGATAGCAGCAATAATCAATTTTAGCGCGAATTGTTTGGAGGGGAAGTCTACCCTTTTTGATGCATTCGGCACGTGCAATTTCTTTCCCTCCTAGACGGCCCGCAATTTTTATTTTTACGCCCTTTATATCTGCTTTTTTAGTTAAGTCAATGGCTTTTTTCATTGCCTTTCGGAATGAAACTCTATTTTTTAATTGGAAAGCTATATATTCTGCAAGAATGTTAGGTTGTCTATAAGGTTCTTTAACTTTTTCGATAGCAATATTAAGTCTCTGATTTACAGAATTCACTTCCTTTTGGATATCTTTCTCTAATTCTTCGATTGCTCCTTTTTTCTTTAATAAATTGGGAAATCCAATATGGATTATAACGTGAATTGTATCGATTTCTTTTTGAATTTCTATATGTGTAATTACTTCGGAACTTGCGTCTGATTCTATTTTTCTATTCGAGCTTTTTTTCCTATTCTTTTGTATATAGTTCTTGATACAATTCCGTATTTTTTTATCTTCTTGTAGACCTTCAGAATAATTTTTTGGTTGTGCGAACCAAAAGGAATGGTGATTTTGGGTTGTACCAAGTCTGAAACCGAGTGGATTTATTTTTTGTCCCATATTTTTCTATTCTATTTTTTTTTTTTACTGGGAATCGAAATCTTAGGTTGATCTAAAGGTTATTTAGATTTCTTTACTATATTTAGTACAATTGTTATATGACACATGGTTTTTTTTATAGGATAACCACGTCCTCGAGCCCGGGGTCTGAATTTTTTCATAATAGTACTCCTACTCACTTCGGCTTTTGTTATGAATAAATTCGCTTTGTCGAAATCCCTATAATGAGTAGCATTTGCTGCTGCCGAATAAACCAACTTTAAGATAGGATAAGATGCTCGATAAGGCATGAGGTTCAATATCATAACGGTTTCCTCGTAGTAACGCCAGCGAATCTCATCAAGAACTCTTTGTGCTTTAAAAACGGACATATGTATGCGTTTTTGTGCTTTGAAAACCCGTTCGAACTTAAGGAGACGATCTGTTGGAACTTTTCTTGCGAGTTTCCGTAGCCCGTTCCTTTTCTTCTTTATCCTAGGGGTATACTTTACCAATTTGAAACTTGTCATAAATAAGGTTATTCCCCGCCTACCTTTACTTTATTTGAATTCTATAAATTTTGTTTATTCTGAATCTTTCTATTCTGAATTCAGTTAACGACGAGATTTAGTATCCTTTCTTGCACTTTCATAACTCGTGAAATGTCGAGTAGGCACGAATTCCCCCAATTTGCGACCTACCATAGGATTTGTTATGTAAATAGGTATATGTTCCTTTCCATTATGAATCGCGATTGTATGGCCAACCATTGCGGGTAGAATGCTAGATGCCCGGGACCACGTTACTATTGTTTCTTTCTCCTCCTTCATATTGACCTTTTCGATTTTTTTCAATAAATGACGAGCTACAAAAGGATTCGTTTTTTTTCGTGTCACAGCTGATTACTCCTTTTTTTCATTTTAAAGAGTGGCATCCTATGTCCACTATCTCGATCGAGGTATGGAGGTCAGAATAAATAGAATAATGATGAGTGGAAAAAAGAGAAAATCCTTTAGCTGGATAAGGGGCGGATGTAGCCAAGTGGATCAAGGCAGTGGATTGTGAATCCACCATGCGCGGGTTCAATTCCCGTCGTTCGCCCATCGCATTATTGCAATGCAATTTTCCATATTCCTAGTTACGTATTTACTTACGGCGACGAAGAATAAAACTATCACTATATTTTTTCCTTTTCCTAGTTCTTCTTCCAAGCGCAGGATAACCCCAAGGGGTTGTGGGTTTTTTTCTACCAATGGGGGCTTTCCCTTCACCGCCCCCATGGGGGTGGTCCACAGGGTTCATAACTACCCCTCTTACTACGGGGCGTTTACCTAGCCAACACTTAGATCCGGCTCTACCCAAACTTTTTTGGTTCACCCCAACATTACCCACTTGTCCGACTGTTGCTAAGCAGTTTTGGGATACCAAACGGACCTCCCCAGATGGTAATCTTAAAGTGGCCAATTTACCCTCTTTTGCAATCAGTTTCGCTACAGCACCTGCTGCTCTAGCTAATTGCCCACCCCTTCCACGTGTGATTTCTATGTTATGTATGGCCGTGCCTAAGGGCATATCGGTTGAAGTAGATTCTTCTTTTTTCTCAAAAAACCCCTTCCCAAACTGTACAAGCTTCTTCCAAAGCATACGGCTTTCTAGATGTATATGACGATCTCTAGACAGATGGATCTTATATGAATCGTATGATGAAGTACCACATGAGTGGATATATAGAAAAGGAATCCAAATCTGCCGAATCGCTCATGTTATGATCTTCTACATCCTAGGTCTCCGCGTTCCGTCATCTGGCTTATGTTCTTCATGTAGCATTCAGATCGAATGACTCTATGAAATTACGTCGATACTTCCACATATTATGGGTAACGTAGGAGACATCCCTATTTTCACCCGGGGGTCTTAATTACCACTGCTTAGCTTTCAATTCGCCTCTGACCATCAAATTAAATGTGAATAACCCGTCCTCCTCTCTTTGAAACAAGGGGCGCTTCCGGTTCTGTGCGTGCTTCAAACAATTTTGTCTTCTCCATATTACCATATCTCTAGAGTCAATAATTTTCTATGAGGAACTACTGAACTCAATCACTTGCTGCCGTTACTCAACAGTTTTCTGTTGAGGTCTATCCCGTAGAGGTAGTCAAATTGGATCAGTGATCGATTTCTAGGTTTCGTCGTAAACCTAATTGGTTACTTCCAATTACGTAAATCAATAGTTCAAACCGCACTCAAAGGTAGGGCATTTCCCATTGATATAGGAACTTTTGTACCAGAAACAATAGTATCTCCAATTATAGCCCCTCTGGGATGTAAAATATATCTCTTCTCACCATCCCCATAGTGTATGAGACAAATGTATGCATTTCGATTAGGGTCGTATTCTATGGTTACGATTCTACCAGATATGTCTTTTTGATTCCGTCGAAAATCGATTTTACGGTATAGGCGCTTATGACCTCCCCCTCTATGCCTTGCGGTAATGATTCCTCTGGCATTACGACCTTTACTACAACGGTGCCGTCCATGGATCAATTTATTTCGTGGATTGGATTTCACTTGCCTGTCTACGGTTCCCTTGCGTGTGCTCGGGATAGGTGTTTTGTATAAATGTTTCGCCGTATTATTAAGTATTCTCCTTTAGTTCTTTTCTCTATCTAGAAGTGGAATAGAATAACCCGGTTGAAGGGTAATGATCATACGTCTGTAATGCATTGTATGTCCCAGAATAGGTCCCATTCTTCTACCCTTTCCGGGTAGTCGATGGCTATTCACAGCTACTACCTTAACACCAAAGAAGAGCTCGACCCAATGCTTTATTTCTGTCTTAGTGAATCCCGATTCGACATTAAAAGTATATTGATTCTTTCCCAATAAACGAAGACTTTTTTCTGTAAATACTGCGTATTTGATTCCATCCATAAATCGACTTTCCCTCCTATGCTCTGAGTTCCAGTATCGATAAGAATTCGAGTTCTTATTGTTCTTATGTTATGGTATGAATATACCATACCAATTCGTTATGTATGGATGATGGATGAGATTCCATGGATAGAGAGCCAGTTCCAATAGACTTATGGAACGTTCCCGTTCGCGTGCATCCAGCAGGAATTGAACCCGCAAATTTACCAATTATGAGTTGGGCGCTTTAACCATTCAGCCATGGATGCTTAACAGGGATCATCGTACATCGTAAATAACCAATTTTCATATAGAAAGACATATCATAGAAAAATGAAATCAAAATATTCGGAGATGGCAAATATTCGGAGATGACTATGAAAACACCTCTCTGGATCCTCGAATTGAAAGAGAGATTGAGAGGGATCAAGAATCCTAATTCTCGCTATTTGGAATGGATCCAATTCTATTGAGTCTGACTCATAGTGATCATTTCTCTTTAGCAAAGAAGGACCTTGGTTATCAAAGGATTGAACAACCGGGATCCATTTACTTATGATACCTACTTGACATTGCTAACAAGGATCTAATGAATTATGAGTTTAATAGATCCTCTTTAGCAGAAAGACGTATATTCCTTGCTCATTATCAGACAATCACTTATTCCCAAACCTCGTGTGGGGCTAATCGTTTTCATTTACCATCTCATGGAAAACCCTTTTCGTTCCGCTTAGCCCTATCGGGTATTTTAGTGATAGGTTCTATAGGAACTGGACGATCCTATTTGGTCAAATACCTAACGAAAAATTCCTATTTTCCTTTCATTAAGGTACGAGGGCTTCTTATTCCACAAGAACGAAAGCACCTTTTCATTCTTTCATATACTAGGGGTTTTTACTTGGAAAAGACAATGTTCCATACTAAAGGATTCGGGTCCATAACCACGAGTTCCAGTGCATTAGATCTTGTAGCACTTAGCAACGGGGCCCTATCCATTAGTATTCCACATAAGAAATCCATTATAGAAACTAATACAATTAGATTAGCTCTTCATAGACAAACTTGGGGTTTGCGAGCCAAGATAAGACCGGCTCGGGATCATGGGACCCTTTTCTCTCAGATAGGAGGGGATCTTGTACAAAATAGACTTCTAAGTAATAACCCCATAGATCCTATATCTATCTATATAAAGAGGCAATCGTGTCAGGAAGCGGGTTTTTCTTTGGCCAAACGGTACTTCGAACTTGGAACGAGCATGAGGAGATTAACGAGACTTCTTTCTCTTTTGAGTTTTTCTGG